CGAACCAAGATTCTTCCGTATCTCAACCATGATAGAAGAGATTTCCCTATGACCAAAAACAGCCTGTTGTATTCAACTAAACAGCTGTTGTTATAGTCGTATGGGAAGACAAAATGTGAGTCAAAATTTTTCTTATTTAGGTAGGATCAGAGAAAGTATTCAAAAAGACAGTTGTTCCCGGCCGGGATTGATCGTTTCTGATAAGAGGGTCACCTAAGAAGTAGATTACTGTACTGGGGACCGGTTGGGCCAGGAAGTCCAAGTAATGGGATTGGTTCGTTCTCCAGAAGACGTAATGAAACACTCGTCCCACCCACTACGTAGTGATGCCTCTCCCTGATCTGAAGCCGTGGGACGAACTCAATTGAAAGACTTGTTCTTGCGCCCCGACTGACCGAGAAAAAGAAGTTCCAGAGGCATCTTCCATTCATATCGATTTGGGTCTTTCTGCACCATATTTAGATCTGCCCCTTCTTCGATCCGGAATTCCCAGCAAATCCTTGACTCCTCGAATACGATGGGATTTCACACCTGGCGAATCTTTCACTCTACCTCCTCTGATTAACACCATAGGATGTTCCTGCGAATTATGACCTTCGCCTGGAATGTGAGCAAATATATCATGTCGATTGCTCAACCGTACTTTGGCTATCTTACGTGGAGCTGAATTAGGTTTTTTCGGTGTTCTCGTCGGAACACGCGGGCGTACTCCTTGCTTCTGGGGACATTGATCCGAAGCTCGAGTACGGTCCGTGCGCCGTTTTTCTTCTCTACCATGACGAATCAATTGATTTAATGTAGGCATCGCTCTTTCCTTTTTCCTTCCCCCCGTGCCCTATCACTAGTGGTTACTCCCGATCCGAAGCACCCCTTTTCCATTCATAGAGAGATCCAATCGTCAAAATCAATAAAAAGGCCATCATGGACCAAGATCCAAACGGATCAATCTTGTTGGGAGGTACTGCCCAAGGAGAGGAAAAGGTTACTTCCGGATCAGAGATAATAAATAAAATAGGAACCGGATAAAATCGTATATCGAAACGACTTCTGGCATCACCGGAAGGATCGGAACCACATTCGTGGGCCGACAATTTTTCTGGATAGGTCGAACTATTGGAAGCAAATGGAAAAGGAACACCGAGTGGGATCAAAGAAACTAGCGGACTGATCACTAAATAGAAAAAAATAGGTGCAAATTCCGACATCACCACAGCCCACTTCGTTCTCTCGCTCTGCTCGCGGCGCTCCTTGCTCGCGGAGCGGCATACCGAAAAAAAGAAAAGCGTTATCGGATTGGAATCGATGACTTACGCCTACCTTATCACTAGCTTTCAAGAGCGTGACTCTTCTTTTTGAAGAAAGTCTTCTCCGGTTACAGACCTGACAGGTATTCCCCTTGGGGGGGAGGTTTTGAGGCACAGCGGTGGTTTCTACGCCATGCCACCCATACTTTAGCGTAATACCCACCCCATGTGTTTTATTATGGGAAATGACTGATTTCAGAAGAGACACATAAATCCGGAGAGCTATAAATAAATATAGCAGGAACAGAACTAGAACGCAGAGAAGAACAAAACATAACCGATAGAGTCGGTCCTGTGCGACAAAACTATTTATGAGGTCTTTTAAACTTCGTTCCACTCATTTTTCCTTTCAATGACTCTTCCTACTCCTACTACTCCTCCTTCTCCTTTAGGATACGATCGTCGTTGGTCCTTTTGACATAACATTCTCGGCCGCTCAAGAGACCGAAGATTTTGATCTTTATCATACGCAATTTTCAAATTTTTTTAAGTCGAAGAGTGACTACTGATTTCTGCTCGTAGTTCCTCTCTTGTTAGTGTACTCGTGATACAGTACTCGTGCAACAGCGCTTACAGCAGCTCGTAGCTATTATATGCATGGGGGTGACGAGATATTTATTGCACGAGCTAGCCAGTCCTTTTCTTGCTTCCATCCGCCTATTACTATTAGGTTAGGTGGGCCGACCTTAGGCTTGACAGCTCGAAGCTTTGTAATAGAGCATCAGCGAAGTATTTGAGTAGCCTCTTGGCCGATTACAACGGCACGCTTACTGACAGGGATTATAGATCCTAGAAGGCCCCCTTGTAGATCCATTTTTAGCCGAGGTTGGTCCGGCCTTCGCAGGATCGTAACCATGTTTACATTTAAATAGTCGGTCTGGTGATCGACAATCTCTTCAATGACTGCAGAAGACTTGTGTGACTGGTCTCAGCACACCCATTTCCCTGAAGCGATCAAATACTTCTTGGGCAACTTAGAAGTCTACGGTGTAACCGTAGGTTCACCTTCTGATTCGGGGTTTACGCCGTAGTGGTTATGAATATACACCGGCGCTGCTTGCGCGGTCTTGGGAAATGGTTGCTTGTCAATCAACATATGTTTTCCCTTTTCGGGAAACTTCAGCAAGCCTCCATCAATCTTGTCCTGTATTGCGTGGCAGAAGGCTACGCAGTCAGCTGTGGCGTGACTATTACTGGAATGAAACTTGCATACGGGGTTCTGTCCCTTTAGTGTGTCTAACTGGACTTGATGCTCTGGGGACCCCACTTTTTTTTCCAAGCAATCATAGATCTCATCGGCCTTTGAGACATCGTACGTGAAGTCACGTGGCCGATTGCCAAATTTGCCTGCAGTCAGCTTCATACCAGGCGTGTTCAGCATGGCAGCCTGATTGGGTGGGGCTTTGCGTAGAGCAAGGCAAAGAACTGGCTTAGTGATCTTGATCTTCGCCACCATTGCATCAAGTCCGAATTGCTCTCTGTAATTAAGTACCAATAGATACTGCGCTTTTCGAACTGACTTTGCGCAGCAAGCGCTCGTGGCGAGTGACCTTGATAGCCAAGTCACAGAGATCATGGAATTGCTGGAGCTCTGTATAGTTTTCTTCGCTGGGCTCAAGGTTCGTGGTCAAGACCGATGACGTGGCTACGAGCTATTTCCTTACTCAGAAGAGAGCCCCAAGCGGGCACGGGCACGGTGGCAAGACTTTTCTGGCGGGGTTCAGCATGGTCCTCGAGTACAAACAAGGGGTGTCTATTATAACTGATCTACGACCACCCTTGCGCGTTAGACTATTAATGGCAGCCCTTTTCTTGCTTACTAGTCAAGGCGTTTTCTTGCTTCATAGCTCCTGTAAAAAAAAAAGGCTTCGAGCTTCTATAAAGCTCGCTTCGCTCTCTCCGCTTACACGATACACTCCCTAAAATCAATCAGATGACGAGATCTTTAGTTGATGGACGATCTAACCATCTTTCGGCTTGTGATCAATCCATAGAAAGAGTGGTGCCCCCAGATTGTCATGGAATTTCTCATACAGCAAGAAAGAAAAAAAAAAAGAAGCAGCAAGCCCTGAGCCCTTATAGCGATAGCGCACCCCCTTACCGTTTTATCTGCTAACAACACCCAAACTCGTTCCTCTAGAACTGCTCAGCTGGTACTTTCACTTCTGAATACGCCCCTATCACGTAAGGCTTATAGGGGTGGAAGCCTTTTTTTTGAATCTGGAAACGCGAAGAGCTTCCCCTTTATTCATGTTGCCGGGCTTATCGGTCTGTTCTTCAGTCTTCAGATTTTTGTTCCAGGTTGTCCGCTGCGAAAGTATGTCCCCAAAAAGCTGACAGGATGGAAAAACTAACTCACTACTCCGAACAGTCTTGAGCCCCTAAGGGGGTTAGGGAGAATAACTAAGACGACACAAAAGCTGTTACGCCATTGTATGTTCCATATTGACCGTAAAAAAACTCGCGGAAAACCGGAATGGGCTAAGACAAAGCAAAAAACAACTATGTAAGTCAGCCAACGCCGGTAGTAGGTGCATTAAGGTAAGAGAGTTTTTTATCATTCGTCGACTTTCCTCTTTCAAAGTGAATCTAGGGTTTTTGTCTGGCTACATTAAAGCCAACCAAGCCCGTAACGTAAGACACCTAATCGTTCCATCTTGTAGGCGACGAATGCTTAGAACATCTAAGAAACGAATGGCCGCGGATTTCATGTTGAGCGAAGTCTCTCCCTATTAGGTAGTAGGGGGCTCAAAGGGAAGGAAGATGAACTTGCTAAGCCAGGCGGCATAGAAACCTATCCGGGGGAAAAGTGGATCTCCTGTTACTTTTGTTCGGAAGTATGTGATCCATTAATCCAACATCGTTTTCTTGGCTACTTTATCGTATGCAGCCTGATGAGCGTCGGCTAACCACGAGAGTAGTTCTTGAAAAGTACCTTTCACAAGACTCTGCAGCCAGACTTGACTCTTTTAGGCAAATTACGAAGCACATGGGCGTCCGCGGCAGTGAATGTGATTCACCCCATCTCATTATGTTTGAGCTGGTTTCTGGGCACCATAGGCTGCTCATCGCCTCTACCTCTAAGGTGTGCTGATCTGAGGATACTTCTTCTAAAGGGCCAAGGAATTCTGCCTCCTCCCACTGTTTTACCATCTCGGCATCTTCCAGCATCTCTTTTATCCAATCATTCCACTTTTGGCTTTCTGTTTCTATGCCCCTCGTCCTCTTTGTCCGGCCGCTGCATTGGAATTCCAGAGGAGGTATGTCGTCTGGATCCTAGCTGTTTCCCGACACGTTGTCTTCTTGGAAAATTTTTCTTATATTATGCTTCTTCACCCACACCACTTGCACCACCCACATCCTCCATTTCTTATCTTCCTGTTTTTGATCTGCCACAGCCTGAGAAAACTTCGACGGAATCGGTCTGTCAAAGCCCAGCGAATGATGCAACGGTCGTGCCACCGCCTTCTTTCTGCCCCAGTAGGTAATTACTCTGAACTCTCTGCTCCTTCTGCACCATCTGAATCTTTAGTTCCTCTTCGACGTTTCAATCGTCAATCTGTATCTACTGTCTGATATGGGTATTATCCTGAAATATATGGTGCTTCATCTTCTTTTTTGACTACTTTGAATTCTGTTCATGTCCCTTCTACCTATAAGCAGGCAGCAGAACTCGCATGTTGGCGCAAAGCCATAGATGATGAGCTCCAGGCCCTAGAATCAAATCATACTTGGTGTTCCTCAACCCTCAGATAGTTTGCAATTTTTCAAACCATGCACTTGTTTCAATCCATATAGAGATTTACGAAGACGACAAACGAGAGTTTTTTCCGCTTCCTGGTAGCCAGGAGGAGGTTGCATAGCATATAAACTGTCTCCTTAAGATGACCATGAAGAAATTTCTTTTGAACGTCCATCTGATGTAAAGACCTGTGGTGAATGGGCAGCCAACGGGGTACGAACAGTAGTCATTTTGGCAACGGGAGCAAATGTTTCTTCATAATCGATGCCATACTCCTGCTTATAGCCTTGAGCAAGCAGACGAGCTTTATACCTATCTAGACTACCATCGGATTTCAGCTTGATTGAGTATACCCATTTGCTACCAATAATGAAACCACTATTTTGAGTGCTAGATTCCGCCAGAGTTCGCACGACTATTCCATGTTTCTTTGCCGGAGACCAGTAACAAGATAGAGAGAAGACAACTAGTGACAATTACAATCTTGACCGTACCAACTATTATTCCTTTTCTTGGACCTCGTAAAAACTCCAGGGGGCAAGTCACTATTCTTTTTTTTAGTTTTAGTTACTTTAGGTATAACAGATTCAATAGCCTTCTCATTCTCAGAAGATTCAGAGTCCCTTACCTTTTTCAATGGCGGATGTTCGATAAGAGTTTGTGCCGACTCATTTTCAGTAGCAGCTAGTATTGTTTATAATCTTCTCAAATCTGGCCTGTAGTTCATTATTGAATCTTTTAGGCTTTCGCTTCGCTTCCTCCCGAGAGTTCACATCATCTACACGTTTGAGGGGTGCAGTCGATATCAACTGGAACGTATCCATCACAGTTTTAGAGTTAATACGCTTGCCTGCATCTGAAATGGTTAAGCTATTCAACTCTCTATATCTGATCGCCTTGTCGAGATCCAATTGATCTACATTCTCCTGCGTTCTATTATCACATGCACCAGAATTCTCAGGTTCAAGAGCGTGTTTTTCATTCAAACTTCCGTTTGTATTTTCCTTCTCTACCCTTGCATCAGGCACGGGCACACTAGCTTTCACCTTAGAATTGGATACCAGTGTTGATACCAAGGATTCAACATAACCAGCCATCTCGCCATTATGATTATTATTATTAAGAAAATGGGCTTGTTCCTCATTCGTAGCAGCATTAACTCGTTGCACTTCATGGTCATCCAGACTAGGCGCAACCGAAAACCTCCCAATCCCACGCTGTTCTTGATTTTCTCTTTCGATCCGCTCGTGTGACTGGCTTTACACTCTCCGCAGCTTTCGAAGTCTCACCCTGGCCCGCAACTGGTTTCTCCTTGGCTCCATTAGGGTTCATAGTATCATCCTGCAAAGGTTCTTTGCCTTTATTTATAACAGGTTTGGCGTTGCATTCATCTAGGCTGTAGCCTCTCATACGACAAGAAGGATTTAGATCGGGAGATTTTCGTAAATGATTCGTTGCCAGCGCCCAAACTTTCCCATCCCCAGCCAAATACGATTGGGCATATCCTTCCAGAGATCAACCAATACGCATACTGCGCAACACTAGGGTGGTCGTAGATCAGCTGACTGGGGCGTCCATTGGTGGAACTCAGCCGGAACCTCAATACTGTGTAGTGCCCGAAGAATTACTACGTCATTTGGTCTAGTTTAGTGATAGCGGTAGGTCAGCTTGGTTCGCTGTGGCTCTAATGCCGGCGATGAAGCAAACAAATAGGGTGTGATAACATTCAGACCTATCTGAGACTAAGAGGGGCTGGTTACCGGAGGTATTCCTGTCAGCCTTGTAACATTAACCCAAAAACCAATCGTCACTGGTTTCGGCACATTCTTGTCGCCCTCTCTCCAGGAATAAAAACCTATGCCTTTCCCTATCTGAGACTAAGAGGGGCTGGTTAGGCTTTCCGGAAGGTTTTCCGGTGAGCTGTTATCAGATTGATTGGTATGGTAAGATGGATGTTAGTTGAGAGCTGTAAGCCCGATTGGGGTTACGTAGAGAGACTGACTTATAGAGGATCTCTCTCGGCAGCTCGACGACGATGCTTCTTTCCTCGTTGAGCAGATTGAGTGAAAATATTGGACTCAATCGCTCTGCGAGTACTGTAAGTGGTACTACGAGGCGTTAATGGACTATGGACGGCCTATAGAGTGATCCACGACCACCCTTCCATCTGACTTTCTAAGAATCGGCTTTCTTGGCCTTAGTATTTTCATTTGAAAGAAGGAGCGTCTCGTATCTCCAGCGGCAAAGGGATTCGAACCACTTTGAAACCTGTCAAATCACGGGGAAGCGAACTTTCTATCAAACAAAAAACAGCTTCCTCTCCGACGTCGAAAGAAAGACGCAAATAGCTAAAGGTTTGGAACCCTGGCCTTATCCAGTGTCCTCCACATCGTCTCAAAGTTCGCGAAAAGCCAAGCCTGAGAAGGGAGAAGTGTTGGTTAGCCTTAATACATC